ATCGAAAACTTAACATTGCTATCACAAGAATTGCAAAACCTTACGGGAACCCTAATATTCTTGCAGAATTTATAGCCGGACAATTAAAAAATAGAGTTTCATTTCGAAAAGCAATGAAAAAGGCTATTGAATTAACTGAACAAGCGGATACAAAAGGAATTCAAGTACAAATTGCAGGGCGTATCGACGGAAAAGAAATTGCCCGTGTCGAATGGATCAGAGAGGGCAGGGTTCCCCTACAAACCATTCGAGCTAAAATAAATTATTGTTCCTATACAGTTCGGACTATCTATGGGGTTTTGGGCATCAAAATTTGGATTTTTATAGACAAGGAAGAGGAATAAGAAAACTTTCATTGTTTTTTCCTTCTATCTATTGATAGAAGGAAAAAGGGAGAAACTCGTTCATTCTTTTTCCTACCAATCAAACTAATTCTTAATTCTATAGGGTTGAATAAAAATTCAATTGACCTTTTGATATAATTGCTATGCTTAGTGTGTGACTCGTTGGTTTTTTTTTAGGGTTAGGGTTACAAAAGACCGACCCGATAGTATGAAAACCAATTCATCACTTCATATTATCTGGATCTAAAGAACCAGTCAAGATATGTTAAATAAGTCATATCTTTGTAGCAACTGAAATAATTAAACTTTTTTAAAGCAAAATTACAGAAGAAAGGTGTGGATAAATGGAAGGATGAGAGAAAGAGAGAAAAATAATATCAATGATATAGAATTCTAATATGGAAGGTCTGTGGGTTATCTCATAAAAGACAATGTAATAAAGCATCAATACTAATTGATTCATACATAATGAAATTTTCAAGGAATTTCTGATAGAAGAGAAGAAAAAACTCAAGAGCTTCGAGTCAATAAAGACTAAGAAGGTTGACTCAAGAATAAATTGGATTATGAGCTCCGTTGTAGAATTCTGACCTAATCATTTAGTACGAAGTGGTGGAAACGAAGGAACCTGTGAATGCAAAAGATTTTATTAAACAAATGAATCTTAATAATTCACTAGTTAGGATGGCGAAATGAACCGGAAATTAATTAATCTATTCGGAAAAGTGACGAACAAGTGCTAGGACTGAAATAGAGATTGCAAGAGTCAATATTCGCCCGCGAAAACTTTCTTTTTTTGAATTGGTAAACTCGGATAAAGGACAAAAGACAATAAAGATTTATTAGGACGTTAGAAAAAAATAAAATCTTTTCTAAAAATGTTCTAATAGCTATTCAAATTAATTGAAATTCAATTTTGAATCCTTTTATTCGCGAGGAGCTGGATGAGAAGAAACTCTCACGTCCAGCTCTGTAGTAGAGATGAAATTCCGAAACAACCATCAACTATAACCCCAAAAGAACTAAATTCCGTAAACAACATAGAGGAAGAATGAAGGGAATATCTTATCGAGGTAATCATATTTGTTTCGGTAAATATGCTCTTCAAGCACTTGAACCCGCTTGGATCACATCGAGACAAATCGAAGCAGGTCGCCGAGCAATGACACGAAATGCACGCCGTGGTGGAAAAATATGGGTCCGGCTCTTTCCAGATAAACCAGTTACAGTAAGACCTGCTGAAACACGTATGGGCTCAGGGAAAGGATCCCCTGAATATTGGGTAGCTGTTGTTAAACCGGGGCGAATACTATATGAAATGGGTGGAGTAACCGAAAATATAGCTAAAAGGGCTATTTTAATAGCAGCATCCAAAATGCCTATACGAACTCAATTTATTATTTCGGGATAAAAATATAGAACCGACAGAAATGAGTCTTGGGGATGAAACAAAATCGCAGGTTTCTTTTTTTAGACTTAGACAAACAATATTTCTTTTATTTTTTTTCATCCTTTGCATTGGAAGAATAGACTCAAAAATTTATATGATTCAACCTCAGACCTATTTAAATGTAGCGGATAACAGCGGGGCTCGAAAATTGATGTGTATTCGAATCATAGGAGCTAGTAATCGCCGATATGCTCATATTGGTGACGTTATTGTTGCTGTGATCAAAGAAGCAGTACCAAATATGCCCCTAGAAAAATCAGAAGTAGTCAGAGCTGTAATTGTTCGTACCTGTAAAGAACTTAAACGTGACAGCGGTATGATAATACGATATGATGACAATGCTGCAGTTGTAATTGATCAAGAAGGAAACCCAAAAGGAACTCGCATTTTTGGGGCAATCCCCCGCGAATTGAGACAATTAAATTTTACTAAAATAGTTTCATTAGCTCCCGAAGTATTATAGAAGTATTATAAAATAAAAAGAGATCTGATATTTTTGGGGTATTTGAAAAGAAATAGTTTAAGAACTAGATTAATTCGTAGCTTGTGTTTCGCGTATATACCTTAAAATTTTTATATTCATAAACCAATAAAAAAACATGTTAATTATATCTAATTTTGAGACACCAAAAGTTTGAGTTCATCATGGGTAGAGACACTATTGCTGAGATAATAACCTCTATACGAAATGCTGATATGGATAGAAAAAGAGTTGTTCGCATAGCATCTACTAATATTACCGAAAATATTGTTAAAATACTTTTCCGAGAAGGTTTTATCGAAAACGTCAGAAAACATCGAGAAAAAAACCAAAATTTTTTAGTTTTAACCCTGCGACATAGCAGGAATAGGAAAAGACCCTATAGGAATTTGTTAAATTTAAAACGGATCAGCCGACCCGGTCTACGAATTTATTCTAACTCTCAACGAATTCCTAGAATTTTAGGTGGGATAGGGATTGTAATTCTTTCTACTTCTCGGGGTATAATGACAGATCGGGAGGCTCGACTAGAAGGAATCGGCGGAGAAATTTTATGTTATATATGGTAATCCATTTAATATCCAAATGAAATCCGAAACCTCTTCCTATTTGTAAAAAAAAAAAAGATAAGGGGGTGAGTTGTCTAATATCGTTTCTCCTCCATTAGTTGATACCTCAAGGGGGCTTTACCTGGAATGAAAGAACAAAAATGGATTCATGAAGGTTTAATTACTGAATCGCTTCCCAATGGCATGTTCCGGGTTCGTTTAGATAATGAGGATCTGATTCTAGGTTATGTTTCGGGAAAGATCCGGCGTAGTTTTATACGGATACTTCCCGGAGATAAAGTCAAAATTGAAGTAAGTCGTTATGATTCAACCAGAGGACGTATAATTTATCGACTCCGAAACAAAGATTTGAAGGATTAGGTGATTTTTATTCAATACGATTCAAGATAAAAAATTCCAAGAAACCTATTTTCTATCGAGAAGTAGATTCAGAATTAAGATAAGGAATGACAAATATGAAAATAAGAGCTTCCGTTCGTAAAATTTGTGAAAAATGTCGACTAATCCGTAGACGGGGTCGCATTAGAGTAATTTGTGCCAATCCGAGACATAAACAAAGACAAGGATAAAGGGATAATCAGACTCACTAAAGAGCTCAGCGTACAAATACAAATAAAGAATCTGTTTTGACATGAAATGGATATATCCATATATTTCTGACTCATATTTATGAGATGATACAATATGGCAAAAGGTATACCGAGAACTGGTTTACGTAGAAATGTACGTATCGGTGCACGTAAAAGTGCACGTAAAATACCAAAGGGAGTTATTCATGTTCAAGCAAGTTTCAATAATACCATTGTTACAGTTACAGATGTACGAGGTCGGGTGGTTTCCTGGTCCTCGGCCGGTACTTGTGGATTCAAGGGTACAAGAAGAGGGACACCCTTTGCCGCTCAAACTGCAGCATCAGTTGCTATTCGTACAGTAGTAGATCAAGGTATGCAACGAGCAGAAGTCATGATAAAAGGTCCCGGTCTCGGAAGAGACGCCGCATTACGAGCTATTCGTAGAAGTGGTATACTATTAACTTTTGTACGGGATGTAACCCCTATGCCACATAATGGCTGTAGACCTCCGAAAAAAAGACGTGTATAGAAATAAACAGTGAAGAAATTTCAAGAGAAACAAGAGAAATAAATAATTCAATCAAAAAAAATATTATTACTATGGTTCGAGAGAAAGTAACAGTATCTACTCGGACACTACAGTGGAAGTGTGTTGAATCAAGAACAGACAGTAAACGCCTTTATTATGGTCGATTTATTCTGTCTCCACTTATGAAAGGACAAGCCGACACAATAGGCATTGCGATGCGAAGAGCTTTGCTTGGAGAAATAGAAGGAACATGTATCACACGTGTAAAATCTGAGAACGTCTCCCACGAATATTCTACTATAACGGGTATTCAAGAATCGGCCCACGAAATTATAATGAATTTGAAAGAAATTGTATTGAGAAGTAATCTATATGGAACTTGTGACGCGTCTATTTGTGTTAGAGGTCCTGGATATGTAACTGCTCGAGATATCATCTTACCACCTTATGTAGAAATTGTCGACAATACACAACATATAGCTAGCTTGACAGAACCAATAAATTTACGTATTGGATTAGAAATTGAAAGAAATCGCGGATATCTTATAAAGATGCCACATAACTTTCAAGATGGAAGTTATCCTGTAGATGCTGTATTCATGCCTGTTCGAAACGTGAATCATAGTATTCATTCCTATGGAAATGGGAATGAAAAACAAGAGATACTCTTTCTCGAAATATGGACAAATGGCAGTTTAACTCCGAAAGAAGCACTTCATGAAGCCTCCCGGAATTTGATTGATTTATTTATTCCCTTTTTATATAAGGAAGAAGAAAACTTACTTTTAGAGGACAACCAACATATGGTTCCTTTATCCCCCTTTACTTTTCACAATAAATTAGATAAAGTCGGAAAAAAAAAAATAGCATTGAAATCTATTTTTATTGATCAATTCGAATTGTCTCCCAGAGTTTATAATTGCCTCATAAGGTCCAATATATATACATTATTGGACCTTATGAATAAGAGTCAAGAAGATCTTATGAAAATTGAGCATTTTCGCCTAGAAGATGTAAAACAGATATTGGGCATTCTAGAAAAAAATTTCGCAATT